TTGTCTCGAACTGCTTCATAGCATTATCGATTAGAAATGCATTTTCTAGCATTTGACTCCGCACCACCAAAGTATTTAGTCGCCCCCTGGAAAGATAGCCCAGAAAGTCGATATAATCTTTGTATAAGTGGTTTATATGAATCCTTCCGGGTTGAGACCACACGTGAAAATGCCATTGCCATAAATTGACAAGGTAATATTTCCATTTATTCATCAGAAGAGGCATATCTTTTGAAGCCAGAACGGATTTTCCTTGATATCTAACATAATGCATGATAGGATGCTTGAACAACCATAAGTTGTCCTGAAAATCATTAACAAAGACTTGGACAAGATCTTCTACTTTTCCATAAAAAGAAATTCGCTCAAAAAGGAGTCCTGAAGATGTTGATCGTAAATGAGAAGATTGGTTACGGAGAAAAAAGAAGGTTGATTCATATTCATATACATGAGAATTATATAGGAACAAGAAAAATCTTGGATTACTTGTTGAAAAAATGGAATTTGATTTCTTTGGAGTAATAAGACTATTCCAATTAAAATACTCATGAAGAAAGAATCGCAATAAATGTAAAGAAGAGGCATCTTTTACCCAATAGCGAAAGGTTCGAACCAAGATTTCCGGGCGAATGGGGTAGGGTATTAGTACATCTAAGACATAGTGTAAATGTGAGAAATTGTTCTCGAAAAAAGGAAATATTGAATGAATTGATTGGAAATTATGAGATTTCGCCATTTCTTTTTCTTTCCCTTCTAAGAAAGCTACTAATCGTAGGGAAAATGGAATTTCCACAATGACTGAAAATCCCTCCGATATCATTTGCGAATAAAATTGATTGTTGTGTCCAATAAATTGATTTGGATTAGAATCCTTAGCATAAATACTCAAATGAATCCGTTGATACGTCCGACTAATTAAACGTTTCACACTGAGTGAACTAGATTTATTGTCATAACCCCCATTTTCCAACGGAATCGTCGATCTATTTAAACCGTGATCATGAGCAAGTGCATAAATATACTCTCGAAAAAGAAGTGGGTATAGGAAGTTGTGTTGCTGAGATCTATCTAGTTCTAAATGGATTTGATATTCTTTCATTTGAAATTCGATTGCAACAAAAGGTAAGGTATTTATTGGATTATCAAATGATACATTGGGTTATCAAATGATACATAGTGCGATACAGTCAAAACAAAGTATTGTAGTAAAAAAAAAAAATGGATACCTTGGAAACGGGTAAACTCATTACCGGATTCTCGATTTTCTCATTTTTGAATTGGTTTATGTTTATTATAGTATAAATAGGTGGTTAGAAATCCTTTATTTTTGCAATCCAACCGCTCTTTTGATTTTGGAAAACAAAATATCTTTATCAATATACTGCTTCTTCTACACATTCATCTCCAACCCATAATAGGGACAAACTCATAGTTAGGACTCATTAAAAAAATCGCTAATCGACTCACGGAAAACCCCTTCCCCGCATTAGGAACTAATATCTTTTTAACGTTTAATTAGATCGGGGAATTATTCAAATTCAATTCAGAAGAGAAGCTCGTTCCTTTTTATTTCCCGAGAATTGGAACCATAAGGCTCTATCCATTTATTCACTCGACCCAACTTTGAATTCAATTTTTTGTTCTGCGCCAACAATTCAAACCCTATTTTGAAGCCATTGAATCAGAATAAAGTATTCTCAAAATTTTCCATTGATACGACATGCTGGTTTTTCCATTCATTCCTTTCAGGATCAGTCGTGGTCTTACAAACTCTCCCGCTGGTATGGACGAATCCTTTGTTTCATATAAATGTGTAAAAGATGCTAGCCGCACTTAAAAGCCGAGTACTCTACCGTTGAGTTAGCAACCCGAATAATTCGAATGGGTGGATACAATCGGAATAAAAAAGAAATAAAAGAAAAGAAATGAAATTACACAACGGAATCAAAATATTAAATTAGCAAGAAATCGACTAACAAAATTTAGAATCGATTGGGAACATAAAAAAAAGACTTCTTGTATAACAGCGAATCCAGCGAACCCAGTACTTTAATTTTGAATGAAGTAAAAAAAAAACCAAACCTCTGTTACGGAGATAAATAGGTACGGAGATAAATAGGTACGGAGATAAATGGATCCGTTTATCCTTATCCACGATCGAATTATCGTTGTTCGATACGCTGTTGTCAATATGACGGTGAATGTTGAATATTAATGTTAAGAAAAGAATCTAAAAAAATAAAATGGCGAAAACAAAAAGAATGGATTTATTAATTTAATTAAAATAAAAAAAACAAAAATTATAACATGAAATAAATAAATAATATAGAAAAGAAATAATTTAGAAATGCTTTTGAAAAAAAAAAATCGAAAAGAAAAAGAAAGAACTTGCGTTAGATTTGCACTACATATTTACTATACATAAATACAAATGGATACATAGCTATAGCTGAAAGAATAAAAAAAAAAAAAAAATCTCGGGTTGACATTGCTTCAATCAATCAATATAAGTAAAATAAACAAGTGGAATCCCTTGTTTTATGATTTGTTAATAGATTTACAACGACAAACTAGAAAACGCCCGGTTTCGATTGCGAGTAATGTAAATTTTCGATTTCTCGACCCAATTAGTTCGTTGTATTCATTTGATCTTTTTTATATGCATATTATACCAATAAAATTCTAGCAATAAAATTTATTTTTGTTCTTCCGCTTATTTTTTTTGTCCTTATACTTCCAGAACATGATACTTTATGGGAGCAATATTAAATAGGAATAAAAAATAGGTATGAATAGAACAAAAAAGGGGGGATTAGTAAAGAAAAAGTTATACAAAACAATATAGGAGTCATCCACACCCTCTTTTTTTTATTCTATATCCTCGATGCAATTTCGTTTAATTAAGATGAAGTTCCTTAAAAATCCCAGCCTTCTTTGAAATATCATGAACCGTTCCTGTAGGTTGAGCGCCCTTGTCAAGGAAATCTAAAATAGCAGGAATATTTAAATGGGTTTGATTATTTATCGGATCATAAAAACCCACTTTCCGAAGATCTCTTCCCTCTCTTCGGGATCGAGCATCGATTGCAACGATTCGATAAACAGCTCATTGGGATAGATGTAGATGAACAATACCCCCCCTAGAAACGTATAAGAAGTTTTCTCCTCGTACGGCTCGAGAAAAAATGATTAGAAATTGTGTGATTTAAGTCCTTCTTTTTCAAAAAAAAAAGCATTCGTACTCTCATAACTCAAGTTGGATAACTTTTAAATAGCCCAAAAGAAAATCTTTAGGGATTTCTTTTTTTGAGTGGTCTCTAACCCCTTTTTTGTTTGTCTCGTTTCGAATCGATTTTTTGATTCTTAATTCCCATTCTGATCGAATTGTTGAGACAATTGAAAACGGTATTTCCTTGTTCCAGGATCCTTTTTATCTTTGCCTTGAATCATTGGGTTTAGACATTACTTCGGTGATCTTTCGTTTTCAAAAATGGTGGCAACACACCCCTTTTTGCGATTTTTTTCTATCAAAGAATCATACGAACAATTGATTCCTGCATGATACACTTTTCATCGAAAGAGTTTTACCAATTCCAACAAATTGTCGTTTTGGATTTCAAAATTGCTCGAATCGGATTCTTTCGATTTATATATCAAAATATACTTACGAAGTTTGTTACAACTTATTGATTGGTATTAACCCTAGATCCTTGCCCCCGCGAAATGAACAAATACTTTCTACTCAAGCTCCATCATGTCCTATTTACACTACACCCCAACAAAAAAACGAGAATTCTAGTAGAACAGAACAAAGCATGTCGAGCCAAGAGCCCATTCATTTCTAGATAATCTACAATCTAAAATGGCGGATGAAAAAAAAAATCCACAGCGGATCGTGTCCTTCAAGTCGCACGTTGCTTTCTACCACATCGTTTCAAACGAAGTTTTACCATAACATTTTTTCTAGTTTTGAACCGGTATGTAATTGATTCGATTATGGAATCATGAATAGTCATTGCTTCGGTCAATACCCAGTCCTTTTTCCTTCAATATGAAAGGAATAGTTAGTTAATTTATGAGGAAGAAGCCTCAGTAAGAATTTCATTTCACCCTCTATTTTAATTTTATTGCATGAATGCAATATTTCTTTTTATTTCTAACTAAAACAAAAAAGAACACGAATAAAAATAAAAAGAAAATAAAGTAAAAAGTAAATAAGAGGATGAAGATATATGAATGGACCCCGTCTCAATTATTAATTATGATTAAATACATTTCCAATTATTAATTAGAGCCAAACATCAAATACCTCCAGCTCAAAGAAAATTCATCCATATGAAACTCGATTGATTATGAGATCTTACATCGCTCACTAACTCGTATGGACCCCACTCCCAATTCATTCTGGGGGATGATTAATCATAAATCAAAATAGGATCCTATTTGATACGGGATGCTAGACTCTTTTGTATAGATAAAAAGCCAAAAGGGTCCAGATTACGTCATTCTTTACTATAATTGGTCTTTTACCCTAAACCGGTCTTAGAAACTTAATTCCATTGATTGAATTCAAACAGTACCACGAATACCCTCTTGTTTAGATTTCAAGAAATGAAATAAAAAATTGGGGCCGTCTTATTAAAAAAAAATATAAGAAAGATAGAGGTTTTCGCATTTCGATTTCGAATGTATCCTTGGAAATTCACGGAGGTAGGGTATGTAAGGATTTTTTAAGCCACTCACTTACATATCAAAGTGAAAGGGAGGGGGAGGGCCCATCCGACTTTTTTTGAATTCAAACTCTTGTGATCTATGTTGCCATCTTACTTGGATCACAAACGGATTCCGTTTTATTTTGGTATTATTTGAACTCGATTCAATTTATGAAAAAACGTCTTATTCAGAGAAGAGTTTTGAAAATTCGAAACAAGAAGTCCATTTTATCAAAAATTAGACTCTTAAAAAAATTCTACTCTGAAAGAGAGGTTGCTCAAAAAAGTAATTTTGAGTCTGATATTCGGATATATATAAGAGGCCGCTCTGGGACGGAAGGATTCGAACCTCCGAATAGCGGGACCAAAACCCGTTGCCTTACCGCTTGGCCACGCCCCATTTGAATTTCTTTTCTATTCGATACTAATAAACACTAATATTGGTTGTTCGTCAATTCCCGGCCAAATCTCTATGGAATAAATTAGATTCTTTTTTTTTAAGATTTTGACACAAGTAGATGCAGAATTAAACTCCATTTATTGATCATTACATAGAATTCAATTAAGATATTGTATGAAAGTATGATTTCTTCTATTCTCTTGTGAGAATTGAAGGATTTTTGTTTTGATTGGTTCGGTTCAAAGAAGTATTTTTTTTGTCTACCTTACTTTCTTTTCGTCATTTTTAGCTTATATCAATAACATATTTTTAACTCAATCAAAATACAATTATCTCCAAGAACAAAATGTTTGTTATGCTTAATACCTTTAGTTTGATCTATATCTTTCTTAATTCTGCCCTTTATTCGAGTAGTTTTTTATTCGGCAAATTACCCGAGGCGTACGCTTTTTTGAATCCAATTGTAGATATTATGCCAGTAATACCTCTTCTCTTTTTTCTCTTAGCCTTTGTTTGGCAAGCTGCTGTAAGTTTTCGATAAGATCGTTAATAGTGTCCGAGAAAAATTCATGATTTATTCAAGCTCGAGAAAAAAAAAAATTCTAACAATTGATAAGACCAGATGAGTCTTCCAATTTGAATGAACCCTCAAGTAAAACAGTAAACTTCTTGGGCAGACACGATAAATTTTGATTTCCCCATTTCACGATTCTGACCCTTTTTTTTTCACTGAAAGACCCTATTAGAGTCCGCCACAATATCGAAGTCGAATTGTGTTAATTTCGAAAAATCAAAACTCTTTTGTATTTCTATCAATTTGAAAAACCGTTTCATTTCTTGGTGTCAAAATAGGATATGTAGTATAAAAATAGAGAATCTATTCTCTTTTCCCCCCCAAAAAAATTTCTGGAGATTGTGTAATGCTTACTCTCAAACTCTTTGTTTACACCGTAGTTATATTCTTTGTTTCTCTCTTCATCTTTGGGTTCCTATCTAATGATCCAGGGCGTAATCCTGGACGTGAAGACTAAAAAATAAGAAATTTTTCTTTACTTTATTCTTAGAAATGTTTTTAGGATTTGATTTTATCTATTCTACATCTTTAACTAGTCAAATAAAAAAAAGCAAAAGGGTTCGCTAAATTCGAATTTGAAAGATACCCAGTCAGCGACGGAAACGGAAAGAGAGGGATTCGAACCCTCGGTACGAATAGCTCGTACAACGGATTAGCAATCCGACGCTTTAATCCACTCAGCCATCTCTCCTAATTGAAAAAAAAAAAATAATAATAATTACTATGTTCCATTACCCAAAAGATAATGCTTGAAAAAATGAAAAAAAGGCCCTTCTTTACTTTAACTTTATTATATAGCTTATATATTTTTTTATTGTATTTTGTATTGTATTATACAGATGGATACAACTTTTATCAGCAATTCCATTTTTTATTTCTATAAAATGAAAAATGAAAATAAAGAATGGCCTGGAAAGAGATATCTCGAATCAAAATAGAAAAAAATAAAGAATATCTCGAATCAAAATTACAAAAGGCCGTTTTTTTTTTTATTTTCACGGCCTGGTCTGGTCAGTACCCAGCCGGGCCTTTTTTTTGTTCCAATGAACCATACCGACAAATCATAGAAAAATTGATTTAGATTGATTTAGATGGAATCAAAGTGTAATTTCTTATTCTTTATTATTCTTTTGTTTCTTCTTCTTTTTTTTTTATTTAATTTACTTTTACTGGATACTCGAAAAAAAGGGAAAAACAGAACGATGTATTTTTTTTTTGCACAATGCATTTTATGTTATGGCTAAAATTGTTTTGTCGAGCCGTATCTGTCAAAACTCCTTCAAGAACAAAATTTGTTATTTTAGTTAGTTATTCGATTTCGTTTTTTATTTTTAAACAAAATAAGTCCTCTTTTCCTAATTTCATTAGGACTCCTAACAAACACGTCAATACTCTAAGCTCTAATTTGCATTTCATTATTTTTTTTTTGATTTCTGTCCTATATCGATTACGTCCGATTCCCTTGTTCGACAAAAGTCCCATTTCTATACAATAATCGTATTGTAGCGGGTATAGTTTAGTGGTAAAAGTGCGACTCGTTCTATTAATCCTCTTAATAGTTAAGGGGTTCTTCAGTTTCATTCATATTCTGATCAAAAACTTTATTTCTTAAAAGGATTTAATTTGAATCCTTTACCTCTAAATGAAAGATTCGAGGAAGAATATCCATTCTCGTGATTTGTATCCAAGGGTCAATTAGAAATTTCAAATTTGGATTATGAAATTACGAAACATAACTTTTGTGAATTTGGAATCGGATCAATCTTTCCAATTGAATAAGTATAAGTAAGGGATCCATGGATAAAGATAGAAAG